CGTTCTGAAGAAACTTCAGTTAAGTTATGTTATAGAAAGGGGTTCTTGAGTTTTTTCCCTACTGCCGAGAAAGCATTCATTCTCAGTTCATTTCTCAAAATACTTCAATTGGTACACGCAAGAAATAGGCCAATTCAGCAGCTTTTTGTTCAATTTCTCCGGGAGTTAAATTCTCATCAGTACGAGTCAAGGGAATAGCCCCCTGGCCTCTGATTTCCATATAAAGGACACGACGAGCATAAATACCCTCTTTGACTTCTATTCTGACGGACTGAATATCTTTTATAAGGAATCGGAGGAAGATGCGACGATTTTTTCCAGGAAATCCCCAACGAAAAATACATACTATTCCTTCTTTTCTATCGAATCGATCATAACCACTACCTACATTCCACAAAATTGTGCACCACAAATAGGAGCTAATAAAGAGACCCGCGATCCCATAGAAAGACATCACGATCCCTTGTGGAAAAAAAATGATTTGCTGAGCCGGAAATAAAGATATCAAATTTCTACCAAAATAACTGGAAGTTCCAACCAATAAGAATCCTAATGAACCTAAAAAAAGGATAAAAGCCCAGCAGAAATTACTTGTTTTTCGAGACCCTGTTATAAGTTCTATCCATATACGTTCTGATCGCCAACTCATACTTAATCCATTTGCATTTTATTGAAATTGAGAGAATAAGCCAAATGAATTTGACTTTACTCTTTTTATTTCCGAAATAACTCTCATCAACTAGCACTATTTTGATGTGAACCTTTAGGAATAATTTAATTCATCAAATTGGTTAGATCTAAAATAATAACATCCCCTTCATATGATTCCCTTATAGATATCCACATACATATAGATACATTGACTTTACATTTCAGACATCCGCCGATCCTGATCTATTTGAAAATAGCTAGAATTCGTTTATCCATATATCATTTTCTGCATGCATAAGAGCTCTTTCATTTATGTTCGGCGGAACCACATATTAGACCATATTCCACTAAATAGATATCCGTGTTATGATACAAGTCTAAGTTTTGAAAACAAAAATGGCTGAGATTTACTCCCATCGTATTTAAACAATCTTATTTTTTTGAACATGAAGAGATAAAGAAGCCATTGCAATTGCCGGAAATACTAGGCCTACTAAAGGCACAAAAATAGAGGGAAAGTTGAAAGTTGTCATAAAATGGGGTACCTCGATTTACTAGTTGTACCTGTTATTGTTATAAAGATATCTTACAATAATTAGAATTCTTAATTAAATAATAATTCGAATTAGTATAGACCTAAGTATATATCTAAGTGAGTATATATAATAAGTGCAAGGAATGTAGAACTAAATAAATGGACTTATTCATCTTTCTACGTGAAATATCTGTATGATAATCGACTTTATTATTATTCTTTTGTTGTTTTCTTTAAATTTAATAAAGAAAGAGTTTCTTACAAATTACTGAAAGATTCGTTAGAATCCGATTCAACAGGGATTCTTAGTCAAAATGGGAATTCTCGGTAGATATAGAAAGATAGAAAACTCTATCTTTTTTTCTATATTTGAATTATATATACAAAACAAATTTGTCAAATAAAACGAATTTCACGAACGGAGGAATTCACTCTTTTATCTTGTTAATAAAAGCTCCCTGATTACTAATCAGGAATATAGGTAAAAAAAAAAAAAAGTATCCACAACTTTTGATTCTTTCTACAATTAGATCTTATACCACCAAAAAAACCCTATTCTGATGATTTTTACTTTGATTTTTATAAACTAACTACTTGTTTGTTACAAATAAAATAATTGAACTTAATGCTCTACTTGATTGAATTTTGATTCAAAGGAAAGAAAGCGTGGAGCTGAAATAACTCACTCAGAACGCCTTTTAAAGGATTACGTGGTACGATTAGATCGAATAAGCCCTTCTGGAATAAATATTCGGCCGCTTGGGAACCTTCAGGTACTGTTTTATTCAATGTTTGTTCAATTACTCTTTTACCCGCAAATGCAATGTAGGCATTGGGTTCGGCAATAATGATATCCCCCAACATACCAAAACTAGCCGTCACCCCACCAGTAGTAGGTGATGTAAGGATTGATACATAGAATAACTTTTTATTTGATTGATAATCATATAAAGCAGAAGATATTTTAGCCATTTGCATCAAGCTCAAACTTCCTTCTTGCATGCGTGCCCCTCCGGAAGCACACACTATAATAAGAGGTAAAAAATTATTGGTAGCATACTCGATCAAACGGGTAATTTTCTCCCCAACTACGGATCCCATACTACCCCCCATAAACTGAAAATCCATAACCCCAATTGCTGTGGGAATACCGTTTAGTTGGCCTATGCCTGTTTGAACAGCCTCGGTTAATCCTGTTTTTCTTTGATAAGAATCGATACGATCTTTATAAGGCTCCTCCTCCGAATGAAATTCAATGGGATCCAGAGAGACCATGTCTTCATCCATAGGATCCCAAGTGCCTGGATCAATCGA